GTATAGAATAGGATCTCCTCCTCCCGCAGGGTCAAAGAAAGATGTATTTAAATTTCGATCTGTTAATAATATGGTAATGGCTCCAGCTAAAACTGGAAGAGAAAGAAGTAATAATAAAGCTGTAATTCCTACTGCTCAAACAAATAAAGGTATTTGATCAAATGATATGTTATTAATACGTATATTAATAATTGTTGTAATAAAATTAATTGCTCCTAAAATAGAGGAAATTCCTGCTAAGTGTAAAGAAAAAATTACTAAATCTACGGAACTTCTACCATGGGCAATATTAGAGGATAAAGGAGGGTAAACAGTTCAACCAGTTCCAGCTCCATTTTCTACAATTATTCTAGAAATAAGAAGGGTTAATGAAGGGGGCAATAATCAGAATCTTATATTATTTATACGGGGGAAGGCTATGTCAGGGGCTCCTAATATTAATGGGACTAATCAATTTCCAAATCCTCCAATTATAATAGGTATAACTATAAAAAAAATTATAATAAAAGCATGAGCTGTTACAATAGTGTTATAAATTTGATCATCTCCAATTAAAGATCCAGGAGTTCCTAATTCAGTTCGAATTAATAAACTAAGGGATGTTCCTACTATACTGGCTCAAATACCAAAAATAAAATATAATGTTCCAATATCTTTATGATTTGTTGAATAAAGTCATTTTCGCTTAAATAAAATGGCTGAATTATAAGCGATAAATTGTAAATTTATTTATGAGAAAATCTCTTTTATTAGCTTTATAGTCAATAATGATATAAAATTGCAAATTTTAAGGAGTAGTAATATAAATACTAAGGCTTAAAGAATTTCTTTTTTTATAATTTTGAAGATTATTAGTTTAAATAACTTAAAACCTTATATAAAAAAAAAAGTTCTAATAATTATTCCTAATAAAGAAATTATTCTAAAAAAATTAATTAATGATATTGAATTGTTTTTTATATAAAACTTAAATCATTTTAATTTTAAATAATTGAATATAATAGAAGAATAAATAATTCGGATGTAAAAAAATAATATAATTAATCTTATTATAACAAAAATAAAAGAAATAAAATAAAAATTATTTATAATTAAAAAGTTAATAGTAATTCATTTAGGGAAAAATCCTAAGAAGGGGGGGAGTCCTCCTAAAGATATAAAATTAATTAGTAAAGAAATTTTAATTATTGAATTTATATTAAAAATAAATAGTTGATTAATAAAATAAGTATTTAATAAATTAAAGGTAAAACATAAAATTCTAATTAAAAAAGAATATAAAATTAAATAAAATATTCATAAATTTTCTCTAATTATTAAGGTAGCTAATATTCATCCTAAATTATTAATGGAAGAAAATGCTATTAGTTTTCGAAGAGAGGTTTGATTAATACCCCCTAAAATTCCAATAATAGCATTAAGAATTATAATTATTATTAAAAAATTATTATTTATATAATAAGAAAGAATAATTATAGGGGAAATTTTTTGTCAAGTTATTAAAATAAAACAATTAAATCAAGATAATCCTTCAATAATATTTGGGAATCAGAAATGAAAGGGGGCTGATCCTATTTTTATTAATATAGAGGAATTAATTATAATTGCGATAAAATTATTAATTTCAAAATTTTTTAATAAAATTATTTTAATTAAAATAGAAAATAAAAAATTAATAGATGCGATAGCTTGAGTTAAAAAATATTTTAATGCTGCTTCAGACGATAAAAGATTTTTATGCTTAGAGATAAGGGGGATAAATCTAAGTAAATTGATTTCAAGTCCAATTCAACATCCTAATCAAGAATTAGAAGAAATTGTAATTAAAGTTCTAAAAATTAAAATAAAGTAAAAAAATATTTTATTTGAATTAATGTTAGGGGAAATTAAAATTAGGGGGATTGAGTTAAATTAAAAATTTAATTTTATTTATATATGGGTATATAAATATGTATATTTTAGTGTAGGGGCACAATAATTTTTGATATTATTAGATATAGTTAAATTCTATAAAATATAATAAAGGTAGAGTTCTACTTAATTTATCCTATCAGAATAATCCTTTAATCAGGCACTTTATTTTTAAAAAAAAGGGATTTCCTTTATATTTGGGGTATGAACCCAAAAGCTTATTTAGCTTATTTTTAA